ATGGGTTAGTAAAAGTGTTCTATTTCTAAAAAGAATACTAAAAGAACTCTCAAAAGTAAATCCAATTCTATTATTTAGATTGAGAGAAGTATATGAATCGAGTGAAACTAAAAAAGAAAAGGATTCTATAATCAGCAATCAGATAATTCATGAATCATTTAGTCAAATCGGATCTCCAGATTGGACAAATTATTCACTGACAGAAAAAAAAATGAAGGATCTGGCTGATAGAACAAGGACAATCCGAAATCAAATCGAAAGAATTACAAAAGAGAAAAAAAAAGTAACCCCAGAAATAAAAATGAGTCCTAACAAAACAAGTTATAATGATAAAAGATTAGAATCGCCAAAAAATATTTGGCAAATATTCAAAAGAAAAAATGATCGATTTATCTGTAAATTACATTATTTTATAAAACTTTTCGTTGAAAAAATATACATATATATATTTCTATGTATCATTAATATTCCCAGAATCAATACACAACTTTTTCTTGAATCAACAAAAAAAATTATTGAAAAATCCAGTTACAATAATGAAAAAAATAAAGAAAAAATGAATAAAATAAATCAAAATACAATTCACTTTATTTCAACTAAAAAAAAAAAAGAGTTACTTTATAATATTAGTAATAGTAAGATGAATTCACATACTTTTTATGACTTATCCTCCTTGTCACAAGCATATGTATTTTACAAATTATCCCAAATCCAACTTATTAACTTGTATAAATTAAGATCTGTTCTTCAATATCCCGGAACGTCTTTTTTTCTTAAGACTGAAATAAAGGATTTTTTTGGAACACAAGGAATATTTCATTCTGAATTAAGCCATAAAAAACCTCAAAGTTATGGCATGAATCAATGGAAAAACTGGTTAAGGGGGCGTTATCAATACGATTTATCTCAGATTAGGTGGGCTAGATTAATACCACAAAAATGGCGAAATAGAGTCAATTGGCGCCGTACGGCTCAAAATCAATATTTAAATAAATGGGATTCATATGAAAAAGACCAATTAATTCATTACAAAAAACAAAAAGATTCTGAAATATATTCATTACCGAATCAAAAAGAAAATGTCAAAAAATGCTATAAATATGATTTTTTATCATATAAATCTATTAATTATGAAAATAAGGAAGACTCATCCATTTATGAATCACCATTTCAAGTAAATAAGAACAAAAATATTTCTTATAATTCCAACACACATAAACACAAATTATTTGATACGTTAGGGGATATCCCTATCAATCATTATCTAGGAAAGGGTAATATTATGTATATGGAAAAAAATTCAGATAGAAAATTTTTTGATTGGAAAATTCTCAATTTTTGTCTTAGACAAAAAGTCGATATTGAGGCCTGGATCAAGATCGATACCAAGAGTAATAAAAATACTAAGATTGGGACTAATAATTATCAAATAATTGAGAAAATTAATAAGAAAGGTCTTTTTTATCTTACGATTCATCAAGATCCAGAAATTAATCCACCCAATCCCAAAAAAATCTTTTTTGATTGGATGGGAATGAATGAAGAAATACTAAATCGTCCCATATCGAATCTGGAACTTTGGTTCTTCCCAGAATTTGTGCTACTTTATAATTCATATAAAATAAAATCGTGGGTTATACCAAACAAATTACTTCTTTTACGTTTTAATATAAACGAAAATTTTAATGAAAATAAAAACATCAATGGAAAGCAAAAAGATAATTTTTTTATATCATCGAATGAAAAAAAATCTTTTGAATTAAAGAATCTAAATCAAGAAGAAAAAGAACCCACAGATCAAGGAGATCTCAGATCGTATGTACAAAACCAAAAGAATCTTGGATCCCTTGTCTCAACCCACCAAAAAGATATTGAAGAAGATTATGCGGGATCAGACACGAAAAAACATAAAAAGAAAAAACAATACAAGAGCAACACGGAAGCAGAACTAAAATCCTTCCTGAAACGTTATTTGCTTTTTCAATTGAGATGGGACGATGCTTTGAATCAAAGAATGATCAATAATATCAAAGTATATTGTCTCCTGCTTAGACTTATAAATCCAAGAAAAATTACTATATCCTCGATTCAAAGGAGAGAAATGAGTCTGGATATAATGCTGGTTCAGAAGAATTTAACTCTTCCAGAATTAATGAAAAAGGGAGTGTTGATTATCGAACCCCTTCGTCTGTCCGTAAAAAATGATGGACAATTTTTTATGTATCAAACCATAGGTATTTCATTGGTTCATAAGAGTAAGTACCAAACTAATCAAAGAGACCGAGAACCAAGATATCTTGATAAAAATAATTTTGATGAATCCATTACACGACATCAAAAAATAACTGGAAATAGAGACATAAATCATTATGATTTATTTGTTCCTGAAAATATTTTATCGGCTAAACGGCGTAGAGAATTGAGAATTCTAATTTGTTTTAATTCAAAGAATAGGAATGGTATGAATAGAAATCCAGTATTTTGCAACGAGAACAGCATA